CCTTCACTAATCGGGGCTAAAAGCCCTGAAATCCAAAATACCAAAATAGGAATAAGGCTTGCTATTATTAGAAATGTCCAAAAAATATCATATTCGTGAAGCAGGAACATAAATGTACTCCCATTAATGTGGAATAGGCAGAACTGAAATTAGTCAATTCAGTTGGTATTGTCAATTTATCCAGAACTTCTCTCTTTTCCTCGGTGAAACAAGAATCCCTTTTGCTCAAACCAAAGAGCGCTTACTTTAGCTTTTGTTTCTTTTGTGCCATGTCTTCTTTAAGGATTCATCCAATGGAATCCCCACTATCTTTCTTTTGGATTTCCATTCTATTTAGATATGGTATAGACCTAATTCTTATACAAAGAAAACTCTTTTGCTTCACTTTGTCTCGTTTTCTCCAGAATCTCTAGAAAAAATAATTGCTCTATCCTTTATTTAAGGATAGTCAGAGACTATTAAATAAAAAAGAAAATACTTACTACTAATTCGATTAGAACCTAATTAAAATAGGATTACTAATGTATGCAGCCTAATAAGGAATAATACTAAAAAAAAAAAGAACTCTATTGCAGAATTATGAAACAGAATATCCTGTTTTATTATTTACTCTTTCTTTTTATTTTCTTTCGATTTTTTCTATTTAAAGTAGATCTATTTAGATAATGTATATTTTTACATAATGTATATTATAGTAATATACTTCAAACTAAATAGGAATTCGCAAAATGGAGAAAATCGTTGCAGTCATTATAGGAAAGTCTAGGGACTTAGGGCATATCCTATTTTATTTGAAGAAGGATGGAATTCAAATCATATAAGGGATCTTTCCTTCTATTGATTTGATCGAAATTCTTTTTTCTTTTCCTGTCTCTATGATTTTCGATAAATGAGCCTATGGTAATGCTTTTATCTTTATTCTAGGTCGCAAGCGACCGTCGAGTCTATAAACAAGTTCTAAGTTCTAATAAGGAAAAGAAAACTATAACTAAAGGAAACATAGGATATCCATCCTAAAATCTAAAAAAAAGACATATATATTAGTAGGGCTATACGGATTCGAACCGTAGACCTTCTCGGTAAAACAGATCAAACGGATTATTATCGAAATGATTCGAACTGTTTCAAAGACCCAACATGCATTTTTCTGCATTGGGCTCTTTCATCAACTGATGTAAAGATCAGTTAATCCGCCATAGTTTTTCTTTACAGAAAGATAATAAGATGGCTCCCTGTGCTCTGATTGATTTATTTGTATTATGATCTATCTAGGAGCAATACCAAAGTGTTTCAAAGGAGGATTACCTTGACTTAGGTCTGCCTCCGGCCTAAATTAAATCAACCTAAGTGAAATGGAGTCTCTATCGTTCCGCTCCAAGAGTTGACTATGAGACTTCATACACCTTAAAGTTCATAGAACGAAAAGAAGTTTTTTGGAGGCCCTTATCCTCATTATGCCTAGCATTGAGTGGGCTGGATATTTACCTTATCAACTAGCAAATCAATAGGGGTTCTATTTGATTAGGCACCAGAATTGGCACCCGAATCGGACTGAACCGACTGTTTGTCAGGCTACTGTTCTCCTATTCTCTCGAATCCATGAAGTAAGACATTGATTTTGCAATAAGGTCAATTATGTTCATTGCATAATAAATTCCCTTGAAAAGCATTGGCGCACGTGTAAGCGAGTTGCTCTACCGAACTGAGCTATAGCCCTTGTCAGAGATATCTTAACATATAGATAATTTCTTGTCAAGATGAATATTCTGTAATGCCATAGGATACCCCTTTGATCTATTTACTACATACCATACCAATAACGGAATACCATACCAATAATGGAGCGGTATTGCTTATAAAAAGGATTCGATCTATAATCGATCGAAGTAATGTGGCTTCTTTTGTGATGATAAATTGCCTACTTAACTCAGTGGTTAGAGTACTGCTTTCATACGGCGGGAGTCATTGGTTCAAATCCAATAGTAGGTAGGTAGGTAGAAAAATTACTAGATAGCATTGGACTTACTTCGCTTCGCTATCTAATAACTTTTTCTACCCTTCTTTCCTTTTTCTTTGTATCAACGAAACCTTTGGATTGTCTTCAATTGGATGGGGGAATCCAATTGATAGCCTCAACTCGTATCCTAGCCCGTTTGAGAGCTAGCTTTGCTTCAACCAATTCTTTCGTACCCTCAGCTCTACTCAAGTTAGCTTCGGCTATTTCAAGTGCCTGTTGAGCTTCTTCTGGATCAATGTCACTACCCAGTTCTGCATCATTTCCTAAAATGATGATCTCATTATTAACTATTCTCGCAAAACCACTCCACAAAACCGCCGTTAACCATTGGTCGTTGAGGAGGCGTATTCTCAAAGGACCCATATCTACAGCTGTGTTAATGGGGGCGTGGTTTGGTAATACACCAATTTGGCCGCTATTAGTAGGTAAAATGATTTCTTTCACTTCACAATCCCAAATAATTCGTTTAGGAGTCAGTACATAAAGATTTAATTTCATTTCTTCAATTTGTTCTCCTCTTCTAAGTTTATAGCTTTCGTGCTAGCTTCATCGATGTTCCCCACCAAATAAAAAGCCTGTTCGGGTAGGCCATCTAATTCTCCGGAAAGGATTAGTTGAAACCCCCTAATTGTTTCTGCAAGACTAACATACTTTCCTGGAGAACCGGTAAAAACTTCTGCCACAAAGAACGGTTGTGATAAGAACCGCTCAATTTTTCGTGCTCTTGCTACAGTTAAACGATCCTCCTCCGATAATTCATCCAACCCAAGAATTGCAATAATGTCCTGAAGTTCCTTGTAACGCTGTAAAGTTTCTTTAACTCTTTGCGCAGTTTCATAATGGTCCTTGCCAACGATCCGAGGCTGTAACATAGTTGAGGTTGAATCTAAAGGGTCTACTGCGGGATAAATACCTTTGGAAGCTAATCCTCTGGAAAGTACGGTAGTAGCGTCCAAATGTGCAAATGTTGTGGCAGGAGCAGGGTCGGTCAAATCGTCCGCAGGTACATAAACAGCTTGGATCGAAGTTATCGATCCCTTGTTGGTAGAAGTAATTCTTTCTTGTAAAGAACCCATTTCTGTACTAAGGGTAGGTTGATAACCCACTGCAGAGGGCATTCTCCCTAATAAGGCGGATACCTCCGATCCTGCTTGAACAAAACGAAAGATATTATCGATGAATAAAAGCACGTCTTGCTTATTAACATCTCGGAAATATTCTGCCATAGTTAGGGCAGTTAACCCAACTCTCATACGAGCTCCCGGCGGTTCATTCATTTGTCCATAGACTAGAGCTACCTTTGATTCCTCAATATTTTTTTCATTAATTACTCCAGATTCCTTCATTTCCATATAAAGATCATTTCCTTCACGAGTCCGTTCCCCTACTCCGCCAAATACGGATACGCCTCCATGAGCTTTAGCAATGTTATTGATTAATTCCATGATGAGTACTGTTTTACCTACTCCTGCCCCCCCAAATAGTCCGATTTTTCCTCCACGCCGATAAGGAGCTAAAAGATCGACCACCTTAATACCTGTTTCAAAGATAGATAATTTCGTATCTAACTCAATAAAGGCAGGCGCGGATCTATGAATAGGGAATGTTGCACTAGTATCTACAGGACCCAAATTGTCAATAGGCTCCCCAAGAACGTTAAAAATTCGTCCGAGAGTAGCTCCACCGACCGGAACACTAAGAGGAGCTCCTGTGTCAATCACTTCCATTCCTCTCATCAACCCGTCTGTAGCACTCATAGCTACAGCTCTAACTCGATTATTTCCTAATAATTGTTGTACCTCACAAGTCACATTAATTTGCTTATCGGCAGTGTCCCGACTCTTGACTATCAAAGCGTTATAAATATAAGGCAACTTGCCCGGGGGAAAAGTGATATCCAGCACGGGTCCAATAATTTGATCAATACGCCCTGCATTTTTTTCTTCAATTGTGGAAACCCCGGGACGCGAAGTAGTAGAATTGGTTCTCATAATTATCACATAATTCTAAAAAAAAGGAATTTGTCGAAATTTTTATTTTTTTTTTTTTTCTTGTTGAATAATGCCAAATCAAATAAAAAAAAATATCCAAAAATAAAAAAGTTAAAAGGAAATGAATTAGTTAATTCAATAAAAAAGAAAAGGGGACTAGCACTTGATTTGGTTGCCTAAGCGAATCCCATTCACTCGTTTACTCATGGAATGAGTCCGATGGAAAGTTCAATCAATCTTTTTTTCATAGACATTTTTCCTTTTGTCAAGGATCTTTGCCTCTTCTACTTTCCTGTCTAGGACTTCGATATACAAAATATATACTACTGTGAAGCATAGATTGCTGTCAACAGAGAATTTTCTTAGTATTTAGGTATTTAGATTCAAAATAATAAAGGATCCTATTAAGATAAGAACTTATAAAATTGTAAAATAAGGATTAAGGGATTAGTTTGGGTTGCGCTATATCTATCAAAGAGTATACAATAATGATGGATTTGGTGAATCAAATCTATGGTTTAATAATGAACCATGTTAACTTACCATAACAACAACTCAATTCCTATCGAATTCCTATAGTAGAATTCCTATAGGATAGAACGTACACAGGGTGTACGCATTATATATGAATGAAACATATTCATTAACTTAAGCATACTCCCTTTTTTATTTAATGAGTTGATATTAATTGAATATCTTTTTTTTAAGATTTTTGCAAAGGTTTCATTTACGCTTAGTCCATATCGAGTAGACCCTGTCGTTGTGAGAATTCTTAATTCATGAGTTGTAGGGAGGGACTTATGTCACCACAAACAGAAACTAAAGCAGGTGTTGGATTTCAAGCTGGTGTTAAAGATTATAAATTGACTTACTACACCCCGGAATACGAAACCAAGGATACTGATATCTTGGCAGCATTCCGAGTAACTCCTCAGCCCGGGGTTCCGCCTGAAGAAGCAGGGGCTGCAGTAGCTGCGGAATCTTCTACTGGTACATGGACAACTGTTTGGACTGATGGACTTACCAGTCTTGATCGTTACAAAGGACGATGCTATCACATCGAACCCGTTCCTGGGGAAGACAGTCAATATATCTGTTATGTAGCTTATCCATTAGATCTATTTGAAGAGGGTTCTGTTACTAACATGTTTACTTCCATTGTGGGTAACGTATTTGGTTTTAAAGCCCTACGTGCTCTACGTTTGGAGGATCTACGAATTCCTGCTGCTTATGCAAAAACTTTCCAAGGTCCGCCTCATGGTATCCAAGTTGAAAGGGATAAGTTGAACAAGTATGGTCGTCCTTTATTGGGATGTACTATTAAACCAAAATTGGGATTATCCGCAAAAAATTACGGTAGAGCATGTTATGAGTGTCTACGCGGTGGACTTGATTTTACCAAAGATGATGAAAACGTAAACTCACAACCATTTATGCGCTGGAGAGACCGTTTTGTCTTTTGTGCCGAAGCAATTTATAAAGCACAAGCCGAAACCGGCGAAATCAAGGGGCATTACTTGAATGCGACTGCAGGTACATGCGAAGAAATGATTAAGAGAGCTGTATTTGCGAGGGAATTAGGGGTTCCTATTATAATGCATGACTACATAACTGGGGGATTCACCGCAAATACTAGTTTGGCTCATTATTGCCGCGACAACGGCCTACTTCTTCACATTCACCGAGCAATGCATGCAGTTATTGATAGACAGAAAAATCATGGTATGCATTTCCGTGTATTAGCTAAAGCATTGCGTATGTCTGGGGGAGATCATATCCACTCCGGTACAGTAGTAGGTAAGTTAGAAGGGGAACGCGAAATGACTTTAGGTTTTGTTGATTTATTGCGCGATGATTATATTGAAAAAGATCGTTCTCGCGGTATCTTTTTCACGCAGGACTGGGTATCCATGCCAGGTGTTATACCGGTGGCTTCAGGGGGTATTCATGTTTGGCATATGCCAGCTCTGACCGAAATCTTTGGAGACGATTCCGTATTACAATTTGGTGGAGGAACTTTAGGACATCCTTGGGGGAATGCACCAGGTGCAGCAGCTAATCGGGTGGCTTTAGAAGCCTGTGTACAAGCTCGTAACGAAGGGCGCGATCTTGCTCGTGAAGGTAATGAAATTATCCGAGCAGCTTGCAAATGGAGTCCTGAACTAGCCGCAGCTTGTGAAGTATGGAAAGCGATCACATTCGACTTCAAGCCGGTAGATACCATCGACCCGGAAGCGAAAGAGAAAAAATGAGTTACGAACTGCAGTAATTCTTCTTTATTCTTCTAATTGATTGCAATTAAATTTGGCTCGATCTTTTAAAAGATCGAGCCAAATTTAAATATATATCTTGATACGATCATGAGACTTGCCAAATCGAGATTCTTCTATTCTATCTATCTAGAATATAGAAAGGTATAATACAATAAACAAATACAAATCAAAAGAGAGTATTATCATACGATAATGGAACCAAATACGCAGTATTTGCAGAAAAGAGTCTTCATTTATTGGGAAAGAATCAATATACTTCTAATAATGTCGAATCGGGACCCACTAAGACAGAAATAAAGCATTGGGTCGAGCTCTTCTTTGGTGTTAAGGTAGTAGCTGTGAATAGCCATCGACTACCCGGAAAGGGTAGAAGAATGGGACCTATTCTGGGACATACAATGTATTACAGACCTATGATCATTACCCTTCAACCGGATATTCTATTCCACTTCTACTTTTTAAATTGAAATTTAAGGGTATTCTGAAAGAGGTATTTCTTTCATTTTCACAATTGCTTTCTTTTGAATCCAATTTCACGTTCGATTAGAAAGATAGAAAGGCCATGAGAATGGAAAAATAAAAATCAAATTATCCATTCCATTCATTTTTTTAGAGATATAGAATACTTTTATAGAATACTTTAGTTAGTATTATTTATCTATAAAAAATCTTTATTTTGCAAACTCAAAAATACAATAGTCAATATTCCTTATAATAGATATACTTAATTATATCATAAGAATCTTAAGATATATTTTGAATAGATAGAAATAGTAAATTGGAATTGAGACACCTATTCTATGACAGATTTAAACTTACCCTCCATTTTCGTGCCTTTAGTAGGCTTAGTATTTCCGGCAATTGCAATGGCTTCTTTATTTCTTTATGTGCAGAAAAATAAGATTGTCTAGAACCGACGGGGCCAAATTTGCTCAATGTATTTCCAGGATCATAATACAAATATTTTGTAGTGTAAGTAATATATTAATATGATAGGGTATGTAGCTCTTTCTACACACAAATGAAAAACGTCTATGGATGCAGATATAGGCTACGAGCATAAATGCATACATATGCGTAGCCGAGTATAGCGAGTTTTTTTAAGTGGATCCAGGAATTTTTTTGAATAGAAAGTCAATGTATCTAACCAATTATTTCACAGGAGTACTAGCTGCTGAAGGCGATTTCAGAATCAAAAAAAGTAAAGTCAAAATCATTTAGCTTATTCTCTCAATTTCAATTAACCGCTGCTGGATTTAGTATATCTAATATGAATTGGCGATCAGAACACATATGGATAGAACTTCTAAAAGGTTCTCGAAAAAGAGGTAATTTTTTCTGGGCCTGTATTCTTTTTCTAGGTTCATTAGGATTCTTAGCGGTTGGGGCTTCCAGTTATCTTGGTAAGAATATGATATCCGTACTTCCATCTCAACAAATTCTTTTTTTTCCACAGGGGGTCGTGATGTCTTTCTACGGAATCGCGGGCCTATTCATTAGCTCCTATTTGTGGTGCACTATTTTGTGGAATGTAGGCAGTGGTTATGACCGATTTGATAGAAAAGAGGGAATAGTGTGCATTTTTCGTTGGGGATTCCCTGGAATAAAACGTCGCATCTTCCTTCGATTCTTTGTGCGGGATATCCAATCAATTAGAATTCAGGTTAAAGAGGGTCTTTATCCTCGTCGTATCCTTTATATGGAAATACGTGGGCAGGGGGTCATTCCTTTGACTCGTACTGATGAGAAGTTTTTTACTCCACGAGAAATTGAACAAAAAGCTGCCGAATTGGCCTATTTCTTGCGCGTACCAATTGAAGTATTTTGAGTACCAATTGCAATTTTTTTCATTTTAATTGTAAGGGTATTTTGAGTATTTATCTAAAGGAAGGAACAACCGAGGATAAGAAAAAATTGCTTCTAATTTGTTTTGTCCAAGTGAGATATATGGCCTAATATTCTTCCCTTTTCATATGAAAGAAGGGCCTTTTTTTTTTTATTCTATTTCTCTATTCCACTCCATTTAGAACTAAGAAAGAACCCAATACAATGAAATTCCACTAGTATACAAAAAGAGAAATAGATACAAACACAAGGTCTCAAACCTTGTTATAGAATTTTTGCTTCAAAAAAAAAAAAAAAAAGAAATATCATATAGAGTCCGCGAATGAAGCGGATTCATTAACAACTCAATTTACAGATCAAAAATGAAAAAAAAGAAAGCATTGCCTTCTTTCCTATATCTTGTATTTATCGTACTTTTGCCCTGGGGAGTCTCTTTCTCTTTTAACAAATGTCTGGAACTTTGGATTAAGAATTGGTGGAATACCAGGCAACCTGAAACTCTCTTAACGGATATTCAAGAGAAAAGGATTCTAGAAGGATTCATAGAATTAGAAGAGCTTTTTCTCTTGGACGAAATGATAAAAGAGAAACCGAAGACACATGTACAAAAACCTCCTATAGGAATACACAAGGAAATAATACAATTAGCCAAAATAGATAATGAGGACCATCTCCATATCATTTTGCATTTCTCAACAAATATAATCTGTTTGGCTATTCTAAGTGGTTCTTTTTTTCTGGGTAAAGAGGAACTTGTCATTTTGAATTCTTGGGTTCAGGAATTCTTCTATAACTTAAATGACTCAATAAAAGCTTTTTTTATTCTTTTAGTTACGGATTTTTTTGTTGGATTTCACTCCACCCGCGGTTGGGAACTACTAATTCGTTGGGTCTACAACGATCTTGGATGGGCTCCTAACGAGCTAATTTTCACTATTTTTGTTTGTAGTTTTCCTGTGATTCTAGACACGTGTTTGAAATTTTGGGTCTTTTTTTGTTTAAACCGTCTATCTCCTTCGCTTGTAGTCATTTATCATTCAATTAGTGAAGCATAATTGGCTTTCCTAATATTAATAAAATTAGCATTTTTCTTCCTTTAGAAAGAAAGCCCTTTTTCTTTTTAGCAAAATTCTTTCTATTTCTACTTCTACCTGCTCAAGGTATTCATCATTCCAGTACAACTGTTGCAGTAGAATGACAACAGACTCGTGTATAGGGAACTAGATTAACTTAGCTACCTATCTAATTTATTGTAGAAATTCCGGGATCCGCGATTGGACATGGAAAATAGAAATACTTTTTCTTGGTTAAAGGAACAGATGATTCGATCGATTTCTGTATCGATCATGATATATGTAATAACTCGGACATATATTTCAAATGCATATCCTATTTTTGCGCAGCAGGGTTATGAAAACCCGCGGGAAGCAACTGGACGAATTGTATGTGCCAACTGCCATTTAGCTAATAAGCCCGTGGATATTGAAGTTCCCCAAGCTGTGCTTCCCGATACTGTATTTGAAGCAGTTCTTCGAATCCCTTATGATATGCAGCTGAAACAAGTTCTTGCTAATGGGAAAAAGGGAGGGTTGAATGTGGGTGCTGTTCTTATTTTGCCTGAGGGATTCGAGTTAGCGCCGCCCGACCGTATTTCTCCTGAGTTGAAAGAAAAGATAGGAAATCTCTCTTTTCAGAGTTATCGTCCCAATAAAAAAAATATTCTTGTGATAGGCCCTGTTCCCGGTAAGAAATATAGTGAAATTGTCTTTCCCATTCTTTCCCCCGATCCCGCTACAAAAAAAGACGTTCATTTCTTAAAATATCCCATATATGTAGGGGGAAACCGAGGAAGGGGACAGATCTATCCCGATGGT